ACGAATGGACCATTTGTCGAACAAGGAAGTGAGACGTAATCAAGATAGGATCAGAATCATGAAAATTGGAGTGAGTGCTGACGTGTTCCGACGGGGGACTTAATGAAATAGGAGAAGAAGGTTCATTTAAATAACAAGTTATATCTTTTCTTTTGCTGGGGGAATCGTTACTGACAGTTCCGGCCCGAAAGAGCCATTGAAGTCGGAACATAAAAATAAGTTGAATTGTGCAAGAATCCATAGCTCCATTTTTTTTTATTCCAGTAAAGTAAGTCAATCGATAAAAGGAAAAACAAAGAATAATAAGAAATGACACTCCTGTCATAGGAATGGAAATAGCCCTTCTTGCTGCTTCAATAACAAGTATTTTCGTTTTCAAATCAGATAAATCATTTGATCTATGATTCATTGGAACAAAACAAGGAATGGCCTGGCTAGGTATAGGTACTGGCCAGGCCGGGGGAATAAAAGAACCTTTCGTACGAAATCAAAGAGGTACTCTTTCTATTGGAGATATCTGTTTCGAATCCTTATCTAAATGCAATTGCTGATAAAATTCGTATATATATAGAATAAAGAAAAGAAAGATAAAGAAAGACTTTTATCAATCTTTACTTCACGCGTCACATATGAATTATCCTTTTGTAATTGGGAGAGATGGCTGAGTGGACTAAAGCGACGGATTGCTAATCCGTTGTACGAGTTATTCGTACCGAGGGTTCGAATCCCTCTCTCTCCGTTCCCTCTGATCACTTGAGAGTTATCTTTCGAATTCGAAAAAATCTCGAGCCCTTGTTATCTTAGTTAAATGTATGGAATAGAGAAAATCATAAGAAAATTCAGAAATCAAGCAACGAAAAACTTCTGATTTTTTTATTTTATTCCTCGCGTCCAGGATTACGTCCTGGATCATTAGATAGGAATCCGAAGATGAAGAGAGAAACAAAGAATATCACTACTGTGTAAACGAAGAGTTTGAGAGTAAGCATTACACAATCTCCAAGATCATTTTTGGGGGAAATAAGGGAATAGATTCTCTATTTTTGTACCACATATCCCATTTTGACACCAAGAAATGGAGTGGTTTCTAGAAAAGAAAGGAATTTGCAGGAATTCATTTGTAATAAGATTCTGATTCCTTCGTTACCAAAATGATCTTTCATACCCACAATTAGGTATTGTGAGGGACCATACATAAGGTCTTTGACCTCCGGAAAGTCAGAATTAGAAAATGAGGTGATCCAGATTCATCGCGGCTATCCAAAAGAATTTCAATGTTTGAATCGAGAGTTCATAATGTAAGACTTATCTGATCTTATCAATTGTTAGAATAGAATTTTTCCTTTTTTAGCGAATCAATCATGAATGTTTCTAGGACAGTATTAAAGATCTCATCGAAAACTTACAGCAGCTTGCCAAACAAGGGCTAAGAGAAAAAAGAGTACAGGTATGACTGGCATAACATCTACGATTGGATTGAAAAAAGCATAAGCCTCGGGTAATTTGGCGAAGAAAAAGCTACTCGAATGAAGGGCAGAATTAATACAGATACAGATCAAACTAAAGATATTAAGCATAACAAAAATTTCGCTCTTGTGGAGAATTTCATTATTAGTGAGTTGGGGAAAAATGAAGAAAGAAGAGAAGATAGGCCAAACAAAAAATCCTTCTTTTTCTTTGAACTCCCCCAATCAAAAATCCTTCAATTCTCAAATGAGAATAGAAGGAATCATACTTTCATACAATATCTTAATTGAATTATAGATAATGATCAATGAATTTCTTTTGATTCTACATCTACACGTGTCGAATCCTAGCAACAACCTATTCCATAGACATTTGGGCTGGAATTGACGAACAACCAATATCCATATTAGTGTTATTAGTGTCAAATAGAAATCTCAATGGGGCGTGGCCAAGCGGTAAGGCAACGGGTTTTGGTCCCGTTACTCGGAGGTTCGAATCCTTCCGTCCCAGACCGATTCTATCAGAACAAAGATTGTGCTCTTTTCTTAAACAATCCTCTGTTTAAGAGTGTAATGTTGGATACAATGTGATCCAATCTTTACTTTCTGATTTCTAACGATTCAGAGAAGAATCATATCCTACCTTTCGATCCTGTTTCTGTTTCTCACAAACAGAAACAGAATCGAGTGTCAATGACACGTGGATGGAAATAAATATCTTTTTGATATAGGTAGGATGGGAACAAAGATCAAGGTTCCATTCAAAAAAAAAAGATTGGGTGGCCATTCAGCGTATGCCCGTCTCCCCCCCGCTCATATTCATATTGAAGTTAGTTAGTCATTTAGAGAAACTTTATGCCCCCTATTTATCAAATTTGGATTCCCACATGATGCATTCTGAGTCGACATGCGTAAGAAAGGTAAAGTAAATAGGGGTAAATGACTAATTTTATGTGGATCCTGAATTCTAAACAGGAGGAGTTCTTGGTACTAATTCCATCACTGGGATTAAAGCTCCTAAGACTGGGGTGGGGCAAAATAAAAATAAAATAGAAACAACGAATTAATCTGGACCCATTCGGCTTTGTACCTATACAAGATGGTATAGCATCCCATAAGAGGATCTTTTTTTGATTGGCTTTGAGTATGATTCATGATCCCCATAGAATTCGTGTAGATACGAGTTAATTAGCAAAGGAAGGTATCAATTTCAATCAATATCTGTGTCATCCGGATCTCATTAACAAACAATAAAGTTCAATACGGAACAGATGTATTTTCTTTGGACTTAATTGCTTTTATTTTGCATCAGGCTCCAATGAATAATTGGAAATCAATGTAACGATGGGGGGGGGGGGATTCATAGATTCCATTCACTTTAGTTTATCTTTATGGATTATGGAAATGGAAAAATTTCTGAACCTGAAATAAAGCAAAATCCGTAGAAAATGAACCATGCCCATATGTAGTTTTATTGTTCTATTTCAGTGACACCGGTATTTCGGTTTCGGTGAAAAAAGTTTGTGATCTCTTAAATATACACGATGACCCCCGGTGACAATTGTTCGGTGTATCTGATGTATACGGAAAGGTCATACTCCTACGATTTGGATTTTCTCAATCAGATGAAAGAATAGCGACCTTAATCTTATCTTCCATGAGCTCTTTTCTATCCATCCCCATGAAAACAACTAAATTGGATTTTTTTCTCGACCCATCCATCTGATTTAAATCATTGATGATTCAATTGGAAAAGAAACATGGATTTCTCTTATGATGATCGAATTCGCGTCTCTTTAATCAATGAGATATCTGCTAAACTTTTTAGTTACTCGTTGTGATTGTGCCGACTTGTTGATTTGATTGATTTAGAGATCAAATTAAATTCAGTCTTTACAGGAAAACTTATTTATAGTAATGATAATGATGTCGAAGTAGGAAATTCTTGAAACCATTTTATTTTTTATGATTCCTTACCTCCTCGCTATTCGAAGAAGTGTGAGATTGGTGAATCTATCCTATTGAGTCACTTGCGACTTTTCCGGGTCATTAGAATAGCTTATTTGGTTAATGACTCATTTTATTTTTTTCCAGTATTGGTAATTCCAGTATTGGTAATCGAATTAAAGACTCGTCTTTAGTTTAGTTGTTCGAGAAAGAATTGGAATTGGATCTTTCATGATTGATCGTCCCGAACAATATAACAATATGTTGAAGATGTAGATGTAAATAAGTGTTAAGCAACTTATTTCTTCGTGTTTTTTATAAATGTGTTTCATTCCTATAACAGAATATGGGTTAATTTGGCTTTTTGCTGAGATTTCCCCAGAGAAATACCTATTCATACATATATAAAAATAAAGTATGGGCTACTATACACCGATGGAGCCAATGACTATTCATGATTCCATATTGAATCAATTCCATACCGGTCCAAATTAGAGGAATGTTATGGTAAAACTTCGTTTGAAACGATGTGGTAGAAAGCAACGTGCGACTTGAAGGACATGATCGGCTGTGGATTCTTGCATCCACCATTTTTTTATATATCAATGAAGATGCTCTTGGCTCGACATAGTTTGTTCTGTGCCACCAGGACCCCATTTGGGGGGGTTGTAAATAGTACATGATGGAGCTCGAGCATAAATTCTTGATTCATTTATCAGAGGGAAGGATCTAGGGTTAGTACCAGTCAATAAGTTGGAACAACTTCGTAAGTATATCTTCGATATAGAAATCGCAAATTCGAACAAGTTTCAAATAAAAAAGCAAAAAAAGGAAAATTTGTCGGAATTGGTAAAACTATTTCGATCAAAAGTGTATCACAGGGGAATCAACCATTTGTATGATTCTTCAATAGAAAGAACAAAAGGTATGTTGCTGCCATTTTGAAACAATTAAGGATCACCGAAGTAATGTCTAAACCCAATGATTCAAAGCAAAGATAAAGGATACCGGAACAAGGAAACGCCATTTTCAATTGTCTCAATAACTAGATCAGAATGAGAAAGGAAAATCGATTCTAGACGAGACAAACAAAAGAGGTTAGAGACGGCTCAATAAATGTCTAAGGATTTCCCTTCGAGTTCTTTGAGAATTACCCAACTTGAGTTATGAGTACGAATGAGATTTCTTTTTTTTTTATTCCTTCCAAAAAAAAAAACGACTCAAATCCTAATCTAATTGATGATTTTATGGATCCATTTGCCACTATATACAATACATAAATTCGAATCATTCTTTCTCGAGCCGTACGAGGAGAAAACCTCCTATACGTTTCTAGGGGGGGCATTGTTCATCTATATCTATCCCAATGAGCCATCTATCGAATCGTTGCAATTGATGTTCGATCCCGAAGAGAAGGAAGAGATCTTCGTAAAGTGGGTTTTTACGATCCGATAAAGAACCAAACTTATTCAAATGTTCCTGCTATTCTATATTTCCTTGAAAAAGGCGCTCAACCTACAGGAACTGTTCATGATATTTCAAAGAAAGCGGAAGTATTTAAGGAACTTAGAATTAATAAAACGAAATAAAATTTATGAAATAGAAAAAAAGATTGAGTGAAATAACTGGCAATTGAGGGGATTGCCATCAATCAGATGGTTTTCGTTGGGACTCTACGAATAAATAAGGGATCAATCTTGCTATTGTTTGTACTTCTATTGAAAACCAGAGATTTTTTTCCTACTTCTTCTTTATTTATTCCCCCCCACACACTTCATTTCTTATCTATGTAGTGCCAATCCAACACAAGTCTTTATTTTCTTTATTTCATTTTTTTTCTCAAAATTCAATTTATATTGACAATGGTGTATCGATCAAATATAATTCGATCGTGGATAAATAGATCTATTTATCTACGTCCCATAAGTTTGTTTCTTTACTTCACTAGGTTCGCCGGATTCACTGTGACACAAGAAGTATCTTCTTAAGATAATGAAAAAAAAAAATGATCAAAACAGGAGGGTCCACAAATTTTTATATCTATCTATATTTATCCGTGAATCCGTTGTATTTGAATCTGATCTGAACATTTTGATGTTCATAATTGATCATCAAATGTTTATTTTAGATTTGTTGCTAGTTCAATGTTTTGATGGGGTAGGGCAATCCAATCTCTTTATTTATTTATTTATTTTTTTGATTCCGATCGTATCTACACACCATATTTCTACGGGTTGCTAACTCAACGGTAGAGTACTCGGCTTTTAAGTGCGGCTAGGATCTTTTACACATTTGGATGAAGCAACAGATTCGTCCATACCATTGGTATGGTTTGTAAGACCACGACTGATCCTGAAAGGGAATGAATGGAAAAAACAGCATGTCGTATCAATGGAGAACTTTGAGAATACTTCCTGGCTCAGTAGAAAATCTTGTTTTGATTCTTGGAACGGTACCAAATCAATTCACAGTTTGGTCGAGTGAATAAATGGATAGAGCCCTAATGGCTCCAATTATAAGGAAACCAAAAGCAACGAGCTCGGTTCATAATTCGAATGATTACCCGATCTAATTAGACGTTAAAAATAGATTAGTGCCTGATGCGGGAAAGGGTTCTCCTGTGAGTGGATCATCGATTCCTTTTTTTTTCATGAATCCTAACTATTAATTATTCTTTCTCTATTATGGAGTGGAGACGAATGTGTAGAAGAAACGGTATACTGATAAAGAGAATTTCTTCCAAAGTCAAAAGAGCGATCGGGTTGCAAAAATAAAGGATTTCTAACCATCTATTGTAACTATAACGAACACAAACAAATTGGATGGAAAGAGAGAGGATCCGTTCATTGGACTCCCCGTCTCCGGGGTATCTATTCTTTTCTTACTATATACTCTGTTCTGACCGTATCGCACTATGTATCATTTGATAACCCAAGAAATCCCCCGTGCCTTTGTATAATTTCAAATGGAGGAATTACAAGGATATTTAGAAATAGATAGATCTAGGCAACAACACTTTCTATATCCGCTTCTATTTCAGGAGTATATCTACGCACTTGCTCATGATCATGGTTTAAATGGATCGATTTTTTACGAACCTATGGAAAATTTCGGTTATGACAATAAATCCAGTTCACTAATTGGGAAACGTTTAATTATTCGAATGCATCAACAGAATCATTTGATTGGTTCGGTTAATGATTCCAACGAAAATAGATTCGTTGGGCACAACAAGAATTTTGATTTTCAAATGGTATCAGAGGGTTTTGCAGTCATTATGGAAATTCCATTCTCGCTGCGATTAGTATCTTCTCTAGAAGAAAAAGAAATAGCAAAATCTCATAATTTACGATCTATTCATTCAATATTTCCCTTTTTCGAGGACAAATTATCACATTTAAATCATGTGTCAGATATACTAATACCTCATCCCATCCATCTGGAAATCTTGGTTCAAACCCTTCACTGCTGGATACAAGATGCCCCCTCTTTGCATTTATTGCGATTCTTTCTCCACGAGTATCGTAATTCGAATAGTCTCATTACTCCAAAGAAATCCATTTCTCTTTTTTCAAAAGAGAATCAAAGATTCTTCTTGTTACTATATAATTCTCATGTATATGAATGTGAAGCCGTATTAGTGTTTCTCCGTAAACAATCTTCTCATTTACGATCAACATCCTCTGGAACTTTTCTTGAGCGAACACATTTCTATGGAAAAATAGAACATCTTGTAGTAGTGCTTCGTAATGATTTTCAGAAGACCCTATGGTTGTTCAAGGACCCTTTCATGCATTATGTCAGATATCAAGGAAAATCCATTCTGGCTTCAAAGGGGACTCATCTTCTGATGAAGAAATGGAAATCTCACCTTGTCCATTTTTGGCAATGTCATTTTTACTTGTGGTCTCTACCGGACAGGATCCATATAAACCAATTATACAATCATTCCTTATATTTTCTGGGCTATCTTTCAAGTGTACGACTAAACACTTCGGTGGTAAGGATTCAAATGCTAGAGAATTCATTTCTAATAGATACTTCTATTAATAAATTCGAGACCCTAGTCCCAATTATTCCTCTGATT